AATTACCAGGAGTAAGCGCTATAGCTTGTTTCCAATACTCGGCGGCTTGATCGAACCAAGCCTCCGCAATTTCGGAATCTCCTTGTTGAACGGCCTGTTCTCCCCGGTCGGAATAGGGGGGTAAATCCCTTTCCTTAGAACCGTACTTGAGAGTTTCCCACCTCATACGGCTCAGCGGTCAAATTCTTTTGGTGTCCCTTTTTTAATTACCCTATCTAATTGAATGAGATTTCTCAGAGATATATCCCACTTTTTTTTTCTCGAGTTAACCAAAAGAAAAAGGTTAATTACATGAGTTTCAAACTTAAATTTTTCTTAATAATCAGTTTTATCTTTTCTCCCACCTTACAGAAGAATAAAGCATAGGCATTTTCACTATCATTCGAGTTTTCTGAAAGGTAACTATCTCGGTTTCATATATAAATTTATATAGAATCTTTGAAAAAGGCCGTCCTTCATAAGAAGGAAAAGACTTACTATCTTTGGGATCTGATGCTACGCCGCTGCTCAATACCTTAGGGGATCCACTCTATTACATAAGTGGATTCCTAACTTTTATCTCATATCATGACATAAGTAAGCAGTTCTTATTGTATCGGACCAAAACCTCGCGACTCGATCTTTACGGCGCTTCCTCTATCAATTAGATCCTTTATCCATAGAATAAAGTATCGAGGCATACCTATTTCTTCATATTTCGACTTTTATGAAGTTTATTTCTTTGCTACAGCTGATAAAAATCGTTGTTTTGAACGATACATATGTAGAAAGCCTACCCTTTTTTCTAGTATTTATTAACGGATTTGTTCTTTCGTTCCTTTTTTATTTCTATAGTGGAGATAGTCGCACGTAATGACAGATCACGGCCATATTATTAAAAGCTTGTGGTAAGAATGGGTTTCGCTCTAGTGCCCGAAAATAATATTCCAAAGCTTTCGTATGTTCTCCGTTACTTGTGTGGATAAGGCCTATGTTATAGAGTATATAACTTCGATCATAAGGATCAATTTCTAGTCGCATAGCTTCATAATAATTCTGTAAAGCTTCCGCATAATTTCCTTCGGATTGAGCCGACATCCGTTACGGTCGTCATTCGATTCAAAGAATCTCCGTTCCAGAACCGTACATGAGATTTTCATCTCATACGGCTCCTCCTTTATGTGCATAATGAGAATAATACATGGAATCGAAAAATATTCTCATTATAAACTAAGCGGGGCTGGTGTTTTTACAAGAAATCTCTAGCCAACCTTCTTGTAAAAGATCTAATCTTTCCTTAACACCAAACATGTTGGTATTAGATAAAAATAGTGACTCCAACAATTTCTTTGTCTTCAACGCCCTTAAATTTGCAGGAATTAGTCACTTCAACAGTCTTCGATGGTTATACGGGTATCCAAAATACGAACGAGATGGATGTTTGTTGTCCCAACCATTCTTGTTAGTCCCAATCCTGATAAAGAAAAGGGATAATTTATAACAAAGTTTTCGTGTGTTGATTCCTAGGAGTAGTGCTTCTTTCCCTATGCCCCCTATTTATTGGTATTAGTGGAGTAGGGTTGACCCAACCCATAGGTGTAACCTTTCGCTCAATACTGTAGAATCGACAATTGAAGCATCTGAGGCTGCATTAATCGGGGATACACGATAGAAGGGTTTGTTTTATTTACAAACCTCACCTTCAACAAACGTAGATTTATTTCAATAAATTTTTTCTTACTATCCCGAGTTGTCTTTCTCTTACGACCGAGAGCGGTAAAAAAAATAATAATCAAATCGCACCATCTCTGTAATAGGTGAATGCCTCTTTTTCTCCCGAAGTTGTCGGAATTATTCGTAATAAGATATTGGCTACAATTGAAAAGGTTTTATCAATAAAATTTCCATTTATCCCAGATCTAGACATAGGTGTATTAATCCATTCTATAATTTATTTTAACTTCCTTTCGTGATAAAATGATCCCACAAACAAAGGAATTGTACAGTACGAAATAACATAAAAACCGATTGATTAAAACAAAAAGGAAGACCTTTTACTCAAATTGTTTATTTTTGACAGGAATCAATAAAAAAAAATAAGAAAAATTTGAATCTGATTAGATTTCATCCAAATGTAGTAGTATAAGAATATGTAGTAGTATAGGAACTACTCCTATTTCATTGAAGCTGAAGAATCAAAGAATTTATCCTACATAAAGAGAATTTATCCTACAGATTGGGATAATTCGAGAAGTTTTGGTTGAATTATGATCCAAAGAGGAAAAAGAATCTAATAATCATTCTATGATAAAAATGGAATACCGTCTGCTTTGTGTTGTGTGTATAGTGGGTATACGCTATACAATCAAATAAAAAAAATCCGGGGGACGGTTCATGAATTTGGAATAAATCTATGGGTTAAGAAGTTGGAGTAAGGGGTTGTTGTTGAAAAATCTAAAAATGGAAAGTAATTTTATAATTTTTATGAAAATTGAATAATGGTCTAAACTAAATAGAATCATGATCTAAAGGTATCTCATAGTCTATAAAAAATGGATCCATCGTTGGATTCGTTCCAATTGAGTGATTTAATCCGGTATAAATATTCGAATTCGAACGGACGGAAACACCATCTTCGCAAACATGACTAGATATATATCTTTATTGTTTATTTTATTCACAATTTTTCACAAAAAATCTTTTTCTTTCTCCCCAGCCTCGGAAGAAGGATTTGTATTTGATGAAAAGTTTTATATTTTTAGAGTTAAGTTCTTATAGTTAAAATTGAATGTACATACCTATCCAAAATAGTATGAATGACTCACCATTCACTCGGTTTTTGGGCCATAATCATTATGTAGGAGAGATGGCCGAGTGGTTCAAGGCGTAGCATTGGAACTGCTATGTAGACTTTTGTTTACCGAGGGTTCGAATCCCTCTCTTTCCGTACTCTTCACCTAATTCCCAAATGTTACTGACTGCAATGCATCAAATAAGAATGGATACTCCAACAGTTAGACCTTTCTTTTATATAGATTCTCTATTCCTAATCCAAATTTCTGTGGTACGAAAAATACTGGACAAAATGGACAAGGAATTAAAACCCCCTACCGATATATGATACACGAATGCGAAAAAAAATACCCAGATCAAACCCTTACCTTACTTAGCTCGGGTCCCTTTACTTAATTAAGCCAAAACGGAGAGGGCTAAATTGTCCGAACCCTTTTTATTTTAGTTTTAGCTAGGGCTAAGTCTGACGAGAGTAATATTCTACAACTAGCAATTCATTTATTTTCAACCCGACCCATTTACTATCTATTATTTGATTGACTAATCCTTCATATTGGAATGGGTGAAGAGTCAAATGTTTTGGCAATTCCTCGCGGGGGGGTGAATCAAGATAATTTTGAACCAGAGCCCTAGACCTTTGCTCATCCCTCACTGTAATAATATCTCGGGGTTTGCAGCGATAACTTGGTATATCTACTATACGACCATTAACTAAAATATGTCTATGGTTAACTAATTGGCGGGCTTGAGGAATAGTCGAAGCCATACCTAATCGAAAAAGGATGTTATCCAAACGCATTTCAAGTAATTGTAGTAAAACCTGACCTGTTGACCCTTTGGCCTTTCCGGCGATACGAACGTATTTAAGCAATTGCTGTTCTGTAAGACCATAATGAAAGCGCAATTTTTGTTTTTCTTCTAAACGAATACGATATTGAGATTTTTTGCCGGGGCGCGATTGGTTTCTAAGATCGCTTCCGGTTCTAGGCTTTTTACTAGTTAACCCCGGTAAAGCCCCCAGACGACGGATTTTTTTGAAACGAGGTCCTCTGTAACGCGACATAAAGACTCCTTATTTTTTATGAAATTTCATAAACTAAAATTAAAACTAAACTAAAATATGATAAATTAAGCGAAATTTACTGAAGTATTGTATTTCAAAGAATAATTAGAGGAATTGTATAAATATCCGGACCTTATTGTATATAAATAATTGTATTATATAAATAAATAAAAAGAATTTTTAATAATAATAATAAAAAATTAAGGGTTCTTTTCTTGATTGATTTGTTATACAGAGACCGAACTCTTCCAATCCAATTTTTATTCATAATTTGAATTTCCTACGAGATAATAGAAATAGATTGGTGACCCTTGGGAAAAGGGAAAGGAGTTTTTCATTTTGATTTCACATTATCAACTATGTAAAAAATAAAACAAATGGAGAAAGGCCGGCTATCGGAATCGAACCGATGACCATCGCATTACAAATGCGATGCTCTAACCTCTGAGCTAAGCGGGCTCACACAATAAAAATTGTACACGTATACTAATTTTAGTAAACTACTGAGATATTAACTGTTCATTCTTAGCTATTTCATAAGAAATATGATATATAGAAAAAATATATAAAAGAATTAAAAAAAAAATTCCAAAAATATTGGATATTTGAATATTATAGAACATACCTATTAATATAGCGATATTAAATTTCGATCTATTTCTAAAATATATGTTTATCAACAATCAATATCTTAATTAGCTTAATTAGTTTATAAGATTTTTTTTACTATTCAATTCGATATTTCTATATTTAATTTACTATTTTTGTTGATATTTTCCTATTAATAAAATTAAATATTTAATTTTATTATTTAAATATATTTCATTTTATATTTCTATAAAATTTAAAATAATCTAGTACTAGTAATTAAGTTAGAATCTTATTGTATACTTATTGGATATTACAATCTTATATTATAATACTTAAATAATCTTAATAATATAGAATTAATATTAATTAATATTCTAAATAATTTATAATTATTTTATAATTCTTTATTAACGGAATAATTAGTTATAGCCATTTTATTAGTTTTAGTTATGGCTATTAATTTCATTTTAAATTAATAATACTAAAGTCTCCCCTTTCGTTTTATGTTTTTAGTTATAGAGGGTCTGCCTTAAGACCCCTAAGAAAAGGAAAAAGGATAAGAATAAAATGAAAG